CATAAAGGGGGACTCTGGCAAGACCTATCTTCTTTTTTTTGTATTCTCATTCGATTTCTCTTTTTCGATCCCCTATTTCTTAAATAGAATTGCTGATAAAACCCGTATATACATCTCTATCTATATTTTCTAATTCTCTAAAATAGAGAGAGATAAAGAATAGGGGAGGGGGATAAAGAAGGTTTTTTTTCAAGTCTGACTTTTCGTGTAATTTCAGGTAATTCTCCCGTTTTAAACTGGGAGAGATGGCTGAGTGGACTAAAGCGTCGGATTGCTAATCCGTTGTACGAATTATTCGTACCGAGGGTTCGAATCCCTCTCTTTCCTCTTTCCGTTGATGTCTTGATCTTTTGTTTTCTTTCAGATTCCGGTTTATTTTATACCCTACCCCCCTTTTTTCATTTGCTTTCTTTTTTAAAATTTCTTTAAAATAGTTAAAGATGTGGAATAGATAAAATCGTAAGAACGCTTCAAAATGAAGCAAGAAAAGGAAAAATCAGATTTTTATTCTTCACGTCCAGGATTACGCCCCGGATCATTAGATAGAAATCCAAATATGAAGAGTGAAACAAAAAAGATAACTACCGTATAAACAAAGAGTTTGAGAGTAAGCATTCTAGAATCTCCAAGATTCTTTTTTGGTAAAAAGAGAATAGATTGCCCATTCTTATACTAGGGATCCCTTTTTATTTGGATACTTTGATACCAATAATGCAAAAAGGTCATAATAGGAAATATGGATCGATCTAGATTTATGGTGGCTATCCAAGAATTGCAATCTTGGAATCGAGGTTTTATGGTCTTCATACTCTAAGACTTAGCCCATCTTATTTATTAATTGTTCCAATTTTTTTTATTTTCGAATAAATTATGAATTTTTCTAGGCCAGTATTAAAGAGTTCATCGAAAACTGACTGCAGCTTGCCAAACAAAGGCTAAGAGAAAAAAGAAAAGAGGTATGACTGGCATAACATCTACGATTGGATTCAAAAAAGCGTAGGCTTCAGGCAATTTGCCGAAGAAAAAACTACTCGAATAAAGGACAGAATTAAGATAGATACAGATGAAACTAAAGATGTTAATCATAACAAACATAACAAACCTTTTTCGTTCTTGTGGATAATTTTTATTTTGATTGAGTTATTAAGATGTGATTTTTAGAAGATAAAAATCAAAAAAATGAAGGTAGACAAAAAAAAGTATTCAATTTTAAAAAGAGAATAGAAGAAATCCTATTTTCATAGAATATCTTAATTGAATTCTATGTAATAATCAATAAAGTCCCTTTAATTATATGTTTCATCTATTCAATAGATATAGATATTGGGGTTAGGGTTGACAAAGGCCTATTACGCGTAGTATAATACTATCTATACTCTATACTGGTGAATATAAATCAAAATGTCATGGCACTTTGGCTAAGCGGATAAAGCGGTAGCGGTTTTACGCAGAGGGGGGGTGGAATCCTTTCGTCTCAGAACATACAAATATCTATCTATTTGTATCGGCGTTGGTCAGCACTACTATACGCCACTGGGGCGTGGCCAAGTGGTAAGGCATCGGGTTTTGGACTCGATACGCGAAGGTTCGAATCCTTTCGTCCCAGAACAGAAAGAGATAGAGTCTTTATATCTAAATTAGATAGATATTTTTTTTTAATAGAAAAAAAGAAGATTCTAGATTATTCAATTTATAAGAATTGAATGAATAATTCTTATATTCAATTAATAAGAATTGAAATGAAAATTCTAATTTCAATCTGTTCATTTCGATATTTAACATATTCGAATTTGAATAGAAATCAAAATTGATAAACGGTTAGATATCGACTTAACTAAACCAATGATTATCCATGATTCCGTAATGGAATCAATTACAAACCGGTAACAAACTATAGGAATGTTATGTTAAAACTTCGTTTGAAACGCTGTGGACGAAAGCAACGAGCGGTTTATCGAATCGTTGCAATTGATGCTCGATCCCGAAGAGAAGGAAGGGATCTTCGAAAGGTGGGTCTTTATGATCCGATAAACAATAAAACCCATTTAAATGTTCCTGCTATTCTCAATTTTATTGAAAGAGGTGCTCAACCTACAAGAACTGTTTATGATATTTTAAAGAAGGCGGGAGTTTTTAAGGATACAAGGATTCCCTTTGTTGGAACTTTAGTTTAGTATCAAAATAAAAACCGAATACTAAGAATTAAGAAAAAGGGGAGCTAACCTTACTGATTCCCCTTCAATGAATTGATATTCATTGAATAAACCCTAGTTTTTTCATACCTTATTCCTTCCTTTTTCCGCCTATATCCATTTTTTTATGTCTATGAAATGCCAATTCAATACAAGTCCTTAGTTCTTTTTTTCATTAGATTCTTTTTTAAATATGCACATTTCTATTTAAAACTTGACGATAGTGTTTCGACGAAATAGAATGGTATGGTGTATAAAGAAAGGGCTTGGATCTATTGATCCCCGTTCCATAGGTTTTTTTACTTTAGTTCATTCAAAAGCAAATGCTGGGTTCGGTGTATTTTCTCTGATACAAGAAAGTCTTTATTTGACTTTCAAAAAAGTAGATAAAGATAAGCAATGGCTGACATAGGGGATAGGAGATGGCCTCTCAATTTCGACTTTTTTTGTTAGATGAAAAGTTCTTGTATTTTCATCTGATCTTTTCTATGTTCAGAATGGGTTCTCGTTGTTTTCTTCTTAGTTTCATGTTTTTATCGTGTCGTGCAATTGCATCTCTTTTTTTATTTTGATTATATCTACGCGTTTTTTATTGGGGTTGCTAACTCAATGGTAGAGTACTTGGCTTTTAAGTGCGGCTAGTATCTTTTACACATTTTTATGAAGCAAGAGATTCGTCCATACCGTCGGTAGGGTTTGTAAGACCGCGACTGATCCTGAAAGGAATGAGTGGAAAAAACAGCATGTCGTGTCTATCAATAGAGAATTCTGCGAATCTTTTCTATTCAGCAGATCGCTGCAAAATCTTCTTTTCATTTTTAACAAAAAGAATTGACAGTTGGGTCGAGTGAATAGATGGATAGAGTCCAGTGGTCCAAATCTAATTTTAGATAAACAAAAAGCAACGAGCTTTTGTTCTTTATTTGAATGATTACCCGATCTAATTAAAGGTTAAAAAGAGATTAGTACCTAGGGCGGATGTAGCTTTTCCGATGAGTGGATTATCGGTTTTTTCTGAGTCCTAACTATTAGCTAGTCCCATTCGATTAGGGGTTGGTGATGAATGTGTAGAAGAAGCAGTATATTGATAAAGCTATTTTTGTTTCCAAAATCAAAAGAGCGATTGAGTTGAAAAAAGAAAGGATTTCTAACCATCTTGTTATCCTACAATAAACAAAAACCAATGAAAGGAAAAGGTAGAGGATAGAGAATCCGTTGATGAATCCAATTGTCTCCGAGGTACCTCTTTTTTATTTACTAGACTACCTTGTTTTGACTGTATCGCACTATGTATCATTTGATAACCCAAGAAATTCCCCACCTTTAGTTCAATTCAAATTGAGTTTCAAATGGAAGAATTTCAAGGCTATTTAGAAGTGGATAGATCGAGGCAACATAATTTTCTATACCCACTTATCTTTCGTGAGTATATTTATGGACTTGCGCATGGTCATGGGATAAATAGAAAGAGATCCCTTTTGTTGGAAAATGTTGGTTATGACAATAAATATAGTTTCCTAATTGTGAAACGTTTAATTGCTCGAATGTATCAACAGAACCATTTTCGCATTTGCGAAAATGATTCCGCCCAAAATCAATTTATTGGGCACAATAAGAATTTGTATTCTCAAATGATCTCAGAAGGATTTGCAGACATTGTGGAAATTTCACTTTTTCCGCACCTAGTATCTTACTTAGAAGGGAAAGCAATATCAAAATCTCTGAATTTACGATCAATTCATTCAATCTTTCCCTTTTTAGAGGACGAATGTTCTCATTTAAATTATGTGTCAGACGTACTAATACCCCACCCTACCCATCTGGAAATCCTAGTTGAAGTTCTTCGTTATTGGGTGAAAGATGCCTCTTTCCTGCATTTTTTACGGTTCCTTCTTTACGAGTATTGGAGTTGGAATAGTCTTCTTATTCCAAAAAAATCGAGTTCCATTGTGTCAAAAAAAAATGCAAGATTCTTCGTCTTTCTATATAATATTCATGTATGTGAATACGAATCTATTCTCCTTTTTCTTCGCAATCAATCTTTTCATTTACGACCAACATCTTTTGGAATCCTTCTTGAACGAATTTTTTTCTATAAAAAGATGGGAAGTCTTGTAGCTATCTTTGGGAATGTTTTTGAGCATATTCATATTCTGCGGTTTTTCAAGGACCCCTTAATCCATTATGTTAGATACCAAGGAAAATCCATTCTGATTTCAAAAGACAGGCCCCTTTTGATGAATAAATGGAAAGATTATATTTCTAAATTATGTCAATGTCATTTTGATGTATGGTCTCAACCAGAAAGGATCCATATAAACCAATTATCCCAAAATTCCCTAGACCTTCTAGGCTATCTTTTAAGCGTAGGACCAAATCCTTTGGTGGTACGGAGTCAAGTATTAGAAAATGCATATCTAATAGATAATGCTATGAATAAGTTAGAAACAAGAATTCCCATTTTTTCTCTAATTGGATCCTTGACTAAAGCGCAATTTTGTAACCCATTAGGGCAACCCATTAGTAAGTCAACTTGGGCTGATTCATCCGATTCTGATATTATTGACCGATTTGTGCGTATGTGCCGAAATCTTTCTCATTATTACAGCGGGTCTTCAAAAAAAAAGAGTTTGTATCGACTGAAATATATACTTCGACTTTCTTGTGTTAAAACTTTGGCTCGTAAACACAAAAGTACGGTACGTGCTTTTTTGAAAAAATTAGGTTCGGAATTATTGGAAGAATTTCTTAAGGAGGAAGAACAAGTCCTTTCTTTGATCTTTCCAAGATCCCTTTCTGCTTCGGGAA